CTAACATTATCTATTAGAAATGAGTTTTCTAGCATTTGACTACGTACCACTAAAGGATTTAGCCGCAAACTTGACAGATAACCCAGAAACTCTAAATTATCTTTAGATAATTTATTTATATTTACCTTTTGTGATTGAAACCATACGGAAAAATAACATTGCCATAAATTAACAAAATAATATTTCCATTTATTCATAAGAAGGGGCGTATCCTTTGTTGCCAGAATGCATTTTCCGTGATATCTAACATAATGTAAGAAAGGATCCTTGAGCAACCCTAAGATCGCCGGAAAATTATTAATAAAGACTTTTAAAAAATGTTGTATTTTTCCATAGAATAAAATTCGCTCAAAAAAGACTTCATAAGATGTCGATCGTAAATGAGAAGACCGCTTGCGTAGAAAAAAAAAGATGGATTCGTATTCACATACATGAGAATTATATAAGAACAATAAAAATCTTGGATTCAAAATTGATTTTTTTTTACTATAAAAATTCTTCCAATTGCAATACTCGTATAGACAGAACCGAAAAAAATGCAAAGAAGAGGCATCTTTTACCCGGTAACGTAGGGTTTGAACCAAGATTTCTAGATGAATAGGGTAAGGTATTAGTACATCTAACACATAATTAAAATGTGAGAATTTGTCTTCTAAAAAGGGAAATATTGAATGAATTGATTGTAAATTATAAGATTTTTTTAATTTTTTTCCTTCGAAAGAGGATCCTAATCGTAGGGAAAATGGAATTTCTACAATCACTGCAAATAAAACAGATATCATTTGATAATAGAAAAGATTGGTATGCCCAAGATTTTTGTTCAAACCCTTAGTGGGAATAATCAAACGATTCTGTTCGTACATTCGCAAAATTAAGCGTTTCACAATTAGTGAACTATATTTTTTGTCGTAATCCGCATTTTCCAAGAAAATAGAGCGATTTCTATTTAATCTATTTAAACCTTGATCATAAGCAAGTACATAAATATACTCCCGAAAAAAAAGTGGATATAGAAAACTCTGTTGCCGAGCCCCATCGAACTCTAAATATCCTTGAAATTTCTCCATTTGGATTGAAATTCGATTTGAACTAAAAGTAAAGTCTTTATTTTCTTGAGTTCTGAAATGACACATAGTGCGATACAGTCAAAATAAGGTATTAGATTACGAAAGCAATAGATACCTCATAAACAGGTAAACTGCTAACCGGATTCTCTATCTTTAATAGGTTTCTGTTCGTTATATTATATAATAACAAAACAAGATGATTAGAAATCCTTTATTTTTTTAACCTAATCGCTCTTTTGATTTTGGAAATATATATATATATTTTTTTTATCAATATACTGCTTCTTTTACACATCCATCTCCAACCTAACCCAAACGGACTAGGGAAAAAATAATTAGGACTCATGAAAAAATTGATAATAACACGCAAGAAAAAAATTCCTTCCCATACCCGTATTAGGCACTAATCTATTTTTAACATTTAATTAGATCGGGTAATTTTTCAAATTACGAATGGAAGCTCGTTTCTTTTTTTTCCTGGAATCAGGAAAACTGGTTTTTTATCCATCCATTTATATTTATTCACTCGACCCAAATTGGAATTCTTTTTTTTTTTTTTGTTGACACCGAAAACAAGGTTGTACCGATCAGAAAAGAAAAAAAAATGTTATCTGAATTCTCCCTTGATACGACATGCTATTTTTTCCATTCATTCCTTTCAGGATCAGTCGTGGTCTTACAAACTCTACCGAAGATCTGGACGAATCCTTTTCTTCATACAAATGTGTAAAAGATGCTAGTCGCACTTAAAAGCCGAGTACTCTACCGTTGAGTTAGCAACCCCCAAAAAACAAAAAAAGAAAGTACTGCAAATATGTAGATACAACCAGAATAAAGAAAAAAAGAAAAATCCAGTCATGTGTGCGGCAGGGATAAATAGATCTATTTCTCTATGAGAGAATTATATTTGGTCGATACACTGTTGTCAATATGATTGTGAATTTTTAATATAGCGAAAAGAATACAAAAAATCAATCAAAAAGTTTAATCCCGTGGTTTGTTAGTTCATACAATGAATGAAAACTAAGCCGAGTAGGGTAATCTCAAATCTTTTTATATATACTTTTTTAGACCCATTTTTTATGGCCTTTCATTATTTATATAATAATATATATTTATAAAGTAATATATATTTAGAAAGTAATATATTAATATATATATTAATTATTATTCAGAATTAATATATTATTTTATATACAGTATTATTTTCTATACAATAAAAATTGTTATTTATACAAAAATTAGAATTTCTAGAGATCCAAAATTATTTTCATAAATTTGTTTATGATTATAAAACATGCTAATTGTTAGCAGGGTATTTTTGAGTTTTCGTACCTTAGGAAGAATACTAATAATAAATCGAAATTATAATAAATCAAAATAAATATGATGTAAACGAAAGAGGAGGAAAGAAAAAAGTAGATAAAATTTGATACCAAGCTATATATGAGTCTTTCACATCCTCTTTTTTATATTTCATTAATTCAATTTCGTTTTATTAAGACTTAATTCCGTAAAAATCCCTGCCTTCTTTGAAATATCATGAACTGTTCTTGTTGGTTGAGCGCCCTTTTTAAGGAAATCGAGAATAGCAGGAAGATTTAAATAAGTTTGATTAGTTATCGGATCATAAAAACCCACCTTCCGAAGATCTCTTCCTTCTCTTCGGGATCGAACATCAATTGCAACGATTCGATAAACGGCTCATTGGGATAGATGTATATGAATAATACCCCCCCTAGAAACGTATAAGAGGCTTTGGCCTCGTACGGCTCGAGAAAAAAATGCAATGAGTAGAAGTTAACTCTCTGTATAAAATTCAAATATTAAATAGATTAATAAAAACATTAAATCAATTAGCCAATATTGAAACCCTAAATATTTTTTTTTATAAAAAGCCTTCTTAACATTTGTACTCTCGTAACTCAAGTTAAATAACTCTAAAATATCTCAACAGAGAATCCTTAAGTACTCTTTTTATTGAGTAGTCTCTAACCCTTTTTTTGTTTGTCTCGTTTTTTAGAATCAATTTTGATTCTTAATTCTGATCTAGTTGTTCAAACAATTGAAAATTGGATTTCCTTGTTTCAGGATTCTTTATCCTTACTTTGAATCTTTGGGTTTAGACATGACTTCGGTGATCTTGAATCGTTTTATTAAAAAAGGGCAGCAACAAGCCCCTTATTTTGTTTATGATTTCTTTTCTTTGTATCAAAGAATCATACAAACGCTTGATTCACGCATGATAGACTTTTGATTCAAAGAATTTTACAATTTTAATAAAATTTTCTTTTCCATTGTAAAATTACTTGAAAGGGCTTTTTTTCAATATAAAAAAAAAAAAAGACTTACGAAGTTGTTCCAACTTATTGATTCGCACTAACCCTAGATCCTTACTCCTGTGAAAGGAATAAACGCTTTCTATTCTCCTCGAGCTCCATCCTGTACTCTTTTTTATATTCAAAAAAGGTGTAGGACTCTAGTAAAATAGAACACAAAATGTCGAGCCAAGAGCACCTATATTCCTAATATAAAAGGTGGCGGATCAAAACATCCACAGCAGATCATGTCCTTCAATTCAAGTCGCACGTTGCTTTCTACCACATCGTTTTAAACGAAGTTTTACCATAAGATTCCTCTAGTTTGTGTAATTGATTCAATTATGGAATCATGAATAGTCATAGTTCAGTCAGTATATCGTAATCTATACTTTTTCTTTCTCTATGAATGGAATAGTGAATCTACGCGTAAAAGGTTCAGTCAGAATTCAAATGAATTCCATATTAGATTGTATATATGTCAAATCAAAATTTGAATATAAATCTATATTTATATATATAAATATATATATATATATTTATATTCAAACTCTTAGAATCTACGGTTCTACCTTACTTACCTACATCACACACAAATAAAAAAAAGCAAATAGATTTGTTGTGAATTCGGTTAAAATGATGAAAAACTAAGTTGATTCTTCTTTTCATTTCATTTCAATATTTTATTCTTAAAAAATATTGAAATGAAAACAGAAAGAGAAAGATGGTGTACAAAGGCAATAGAAGATTGATCCCGTAATGACTGGACTCTGGGACGGAAGGATTCGAACCTCCGAATAGCGGGACCAAAACCCGTTGCCTTACCGCTTGGCTACGCCCCATTTTTATTTTTATTCAAGACTACTAAAAGAGTAATATTGCTATTGGTTGTTCGTCAATTCAATTTAAGCCCAAATTAAATATAGATTACATTGGTGCTATAGTTTTGACATGTGTAGATAACAAATCAAACTTACTTTATTGATCATTACATAGAATTCAATTAAGATATTGTATGAAAATATTATTTCTTTCATTCTCATAAGAGAATGAAAGGATTTTTGATTGAGTAAGTTCAACAAAGTCTTTTTAGACTATCTTTCTTTATTTTTTTCCTTATATAAAAAATATATTAATAACTCAATCAAAATTAAATTATCCACAAGAACACCAATTTTTGTTATGCTTAATATATTTAATTTGATCGGTATTTGTTTTAATTCTGCCCTTTTTTCAAGCACTTTTTTAGTCGCCAAATTGCCGGAGGCCTACGCCTTTTTGAATCCAATCGTAGATGTTATGCCCGTAATACCTCTTTTCTTTCTTCTATTAGCCTTTGTTTGGCAAGCAGCTGTCAGTTTTCGATGAAATTCTTAATACTGTCTTAGAACTTAGAAAAATTCACGATTTTGATTCTTCCAACAATTCAAAAGAGCACAAAATCTTGACGTAGGAACGAACTCGCAATTCAAACATTTAATTTTTTTTGTAGCCGTACTAAATCTGGATCATTCGATTTCCTCCGTTTTATCCTCTTTTCCCTAAATGAAAGAACCTAATTAGATTCGAGTTCACAAAAAAAAATATCTAGATATTTAGTATAAAAATAGAGAATCTATTCTCTTTTTTTTTTTTTTTTAAGTAAGATCTTGGAGATTGTGTAATGCTTACTCTCAAACTTTTTGTATACACCGTAGTTATATTCTTTGTTTCGCTCTTCATATTTGGATTCCTATCGAATGATCCAGGACGTAATCCGGGACGTGAAGAATAAAAAAGAAAGGTTTTTTATTACTTTATTTAACTTTATTTAATTAGTGGAAATGCGCGAATTTTATTAGGATTTTATCTATTTCACATCATCCAAAAAGCGGAAGGGAAAGAGAGGGATTCGAACCCTCGGTACGATTAACTCGTACAATGGATTAGCAATCCAACGCTTTAGTCCACTCAGCCATCTCTCCTAATTGAAAAGGGATACTTATTAGATTCCATATAGACAAAAAAAGCCTTTAAAAAAACCTTCTCCGCTTTATTGTTAAAAAACCTTTCTTTTTTTTTTGTATAGATTATTCTTTATATTACTTTATTATATATATATATTTTCATTTTCTATATTTTATTATATATATATAATTTCTTTTTTATTATATAAATATATCTATCATATATTTATTTATAATTAATATATATACATATATATTACTATTATATAACTTTTTTTATAGAACTTTCTCAGTAATTCTATTTACATAAAAAATGTAGATAAAGATTAGATAAAGAAAAGGCTCGAACTCGAAAGAGAAATAAATAAAATCACAAAAATAGAAATAGAGAATCCTTTTTTTATTTTGTCTCGTCCAAACACAAATAAAAGATCTTTTTTATTTTAATAGCCTGGCCTGGTCAGTCCCCAGCCGGGCCTTTTTTTGTTAAAGTTAAAAAGACCCATCCGATAGATTTTTAGACAAAAAAGATCTGAAAGAAAAAAAAAGAATCCCGCTTTGACTAATTTGATTAAGTCTACGCTAGAATTTTCTAATTTTTTTTTCAGATCCGATTACTTTGTTCGACAAAAGGTCAATTTATATGCAATAATTGCATTGTAGCGGGTATAGTTTAGTGGTAAAAGTGTGATTCGTTCCTTTAACCCCTTTAATAGTTAAAGGGTCTCTCGGTTTGATTAATCTTCCGATCAAAAACTTTATTTCTTAAAAGGATTTAGTCCTTTACCTTTCAATGAAAGATTCAAGGAAGATTATAGATTCTCGTAATTTGTATCCAAAGACTCTAATTAATTGTCAATTTGGATTATGAAATTCCGAAACATAATTTTTGAATTGGATGACTATTTACAATTCAATAAGTATAACAAGAGGATCCATGGATAAAGCCAGAAAAGTTTCTTTCTAATCGTAACTAAATCTTCAGTTCTATTTTTTTTGGTATAGAAAAAATTGAAGCAAAATAGCTATTAAACGAGAACTTTGGTTTACTAAAGACATCGACATATTATATTGTTTTAGCTCGGTGGAAACAAAATACTTTTCCTAAGGATTCCGTTAAATAGAAATAAAGAACGAAGTAACTAGAAAGATTGTTCGAGTTCGCCTTTTCTATCTTCTAGAAGGATCATCTATAAAGCAAATTTTTCTGTGAAAGCATCCAGACGGAAAAAAAGCTAACATAGATGTTATGGGTCGAATTTTGATTTTGATTTCGTTCCCATCTTATTTTATTTGGGAATTTCTCCATCCATCATAAAGGAGCCGAATGAAACCAAAGTTTCATGTTCGGTTTTGAATTAGAGACGTTAAAAATATAAAACTGATCAATCGACGTCGACTAAAACCCTTAGCCTTCCAAGCTAACGATGCGGGTTCGATTCCCGCTACCCGCTCTAAATTCTAAATTGCCCCCTTTTATTAGAGACAATTTTCTCTATTAGAATTGTCTAATAGCAATTGTGTATTGAATTCACTTCAATACACAATTGCTAAAAAGATTTCGCACATTCTTTTTTTTAACAATTGGGAAGTCAAAAAAAAGCGAAAAGCGTCCATTGTCTAATGGATAGGACATAGGTCTTCTAAACCTTTGGTATAGGTTCAAATCCTATTGGACGCAATATCAATATAGATATAAATATATTGATATTTATCTATTATTTCTATTAATTTCTATATATTATATAGAATATATTTTCATTCTATTTAGAAAAAAGATCAGAAAGAAATAGAATAAGAAAGAAATTCTGAATGCTTTAAGATTTAATATTAAACAGATATTAGTTATATACTTCTTTCTATTATATATATACTTAACACTTCTATTTTTAGAATTTCTTAAAAATTTAACTAAAGAATAAAAAAAGAATGATCCATAGAATAAAAAAAAAAGAATGATCCATTTATTTTCTTTTTTTTTTATAATTTCTCCTGAAGTAGAAAACGTTCCAGTTGCTCTTGAATACCTTCTTTCAAAAAGCTTTCTGCTTCAGCGGTTAATGTCTTGGTAGAGGCTATTATTTCTTGGAACTGAGGTTTATTTGTTTTTAAATAAGTGCGTAGCTGAACGAGAAATTTTCTTACTTGTCCAATTTCTAATCCATCCAG